AATTTAAATTCATTATCCTACACTTCCTTCTAATTTTAAACTTAATAAACGATCTGCTTCAGAAGCAAATTCTAACGGTAATTCTGTAAAAACTTCACGACAAAAGCCACTAATCATAAGTTCAATTCCTTTTTCTAAAGAAATTCCACGTTGTAAAAAATAAAATATTTGTTCTTCACCAATTTTTGATGTTGAAGCTTCATGCTCAATTTTTGTTGTACAATTTTGAACAGATATAAAAGGAAATGTATTAGAATTAGATAAATTGCCAATTAGTAAAGAATCACATTGCGAATAATTCCTTGCCCCAATTGCTTTTTTATTTACACCAACAAATCCTCTATAAGTATTTTTTGAATTTCCTGCAGAAATACCTTTTGATACGATACGACTTCGTGTATTTTTCCCAATATGAACCATTTTTGTTCCAGTATCTGCTTGTTGATAATTATTTGTTAAAGCAACGGAATAAAATTCTCCTTGAGCACTTTCTCCTACTAAAAGACAACTAGGATATTTCCAGGTTATTGAAGATCCTGTCTCAACTTGAGTCCAAGAAATTTTAGACGAATGTCCCGCACATAAGCCTCGTTTTGTTACAAAATTATAGACACCGCCTTGACCTTTTTGATCCCCAGAATACCAATTCTGAACTGTTGAGTATTTTATTGTTGCATTATCTAGGGCAATAAGTTCAACAATTGCAGCATGCAATTGATTAGTATCATATTGAGGAGCGGTACAACCTTCTAAATAACTTACTTGACTATTCTCTTCTGCAACAATTAATGTTCGTTCAAATTGCCCTGATTTTTCATCATTTATTCTAAAATAAGTTGATAAATCTAAAGGACAAATAACATCTTTCGGGATATAACAAAATGATCCATCGGTAAAAACAGCAGAATTTAAAGCTGAAAAATAATTATCCCCAATTGGTACAACGGTTCCTAAATATTTTTCAATAAGTTCAGTATAATCATGAATAGCTTCTGAAATAGAAGAAAAAATAACTCCATATTCTGCTAATTCTTGTTTAAAGGTCGTTGCAATAGAAACACTATCAAAAACAGCATCTACAGCGACATTTGTTAATCGTTTTTGTTCAGTTAATGAAATTCCTAATTTATTAAATGTTTCTAATAATTCAGGATCAACTTCATCAAGACTATTTAACTTTTTTTTAACTTTTGGTGCTGAATAATAAATAATATCTTGATAATCAATTTCTGAAAATTTTAACTGTGCCCACTCAGGACACTGCATTTCTTTCCACTTTTTATAAGCTTTTAAACGAAAATCTAATAAAAACTTTGGTTCATTCTTCTTTTTTGACAATAAACGTATTATTTTTTCATTTAAACCTTTTTCAATAATGTCTTTTTCAATGGTTGTTGAAAAGCCATATTTATAAGGTTGATTTACTAATTTGGTTATATTATTATTTAAAGTTTTATTTGATTGATTCATAATTAAATTTAATCAATTAGTTTTTTAACATAAGTTACTTCTATAATTTTATTATAAATAAATTAGGGTTGAATTTAAATAAATAAAAGTACCTTATAACTATAATTACGATATTCTAAAAAGTTATTAAATATTTAAACAAATTAATTACAAATTAAAAACAAAGTTATGTTATAATTATCATTAAGGTTATTCCTAAAAATTTAGAGAATTCAACTGATAAGAACTAATTTTAATTAATTAGTTAAATCTATTATATATTGCCTTTTTACTTTAAGGAGAAATAA